TACTTCTTCTGTATCGGGGATCGTCGAAATAAGCAAGAATACTATTTCTACGTAAAATCCCATTTATGGGTATTTCAATCGAGATACCAGAACGGGGCATTAGTTCTTTCTCCCGTTCTTGATCATATTGAAATGGGATGATGAATCTATTTCTTCGCCTTTTCGCCAATAAATCAGAATTCTCGTGGAGAGTGGCAGGATATAGGAAATTCCAATGACCATTAGATATGATTCGATCAGGTCCTGAATAATCAAGAATCCCCTTCCCTTTTTTACTGGAAGGATCCGAACTAAACAATTTGTGTCTCACTCGATCATTAGTCACTGAGAGGTCAGAAATATATCTCCGTTCGACAGAAAGAGAATGAACATTCATTTGATCTTGATCCTTGTGGAGCGAAAAAGTGACTATACTGGATCTGCACGGACCTCCTGATAATATCCATAAATGACTTGTTTTTGGTAAGAGATGAACATTACCATATCTATATTCAGGCGCATGGTACACATCGGTACTCCAGTGCATTTCTCCCTCTGAGTCAGAATAAATATGTTTTCGAGCCCTCTCTTTAAAATTGAAAGTGGATGTTCCAGCGCGAATCTCAGCAATCACTTGTTCTGATTCTACATATTGATCGTTTTGAACTAAAAGAAAACTTTTTGGTGGAATATTCACATTATGTAGAATATCCTGACTCTCAATAGTTACATACAGGTCTATATAACATAGAAAAGCAGGATGTCCATGACGTGTACGTGTGGGATGAACCAAATCCTCATTGAATTTTATTTTTCCATTAGAAGGAGCTCGTACATGTTCTGCAGTACCACCTGTAAATACTCCACCGGTATGAAAAGTTCTTAATGTTAGTTGAGTCCCTGGTTCCCCAATTGATTGACCTGCAATAATACCTACTGCTTCTCCCAATTCGACCAGGTCGCCATGAGTGGGACTCCGACCATAACATAATCTACAGATCCAAGATGTACTCCTGCAAATAAAGGGGGTTCGAATATATATTGATTGTGCTCGAAAGGTTATGAATCGATTGACAAGTCCAATACCAATATCTTGATTTCGAGTGGCAATGCATCGTAGACCCATATATATATCGTCTGCTAATACACGACCAATTAGTGTTTGGATCAAAATTTTTTCCGTCATCCCATTTCGAGGACTCACGGAAATACCTCGGATAGTGCCACAATCTGTTCTACGCACAACAATGTGTTGAACTACTTCAACAAGTCTACGCGTGAGGTATCCAGCATCTGATGTTCGTACAGCAGTATCCACAACTCCTTTGCGGGCTCCGTAGCAGGAAATTATATATTCCGTTAAAGAAAGTCCTTCGCGTAAATTGCTTTGAATGGGTAAATCAATCATTTGTCCTTGGGGGTCCGACATTAATCCTCTCATACCTACTAATTGGTGTACCTGAGATGCATTTCCTCTAGCTCCCGAAAAGGACATTATATGGACTGGATTAGAAGGATCAGTCATCCTAAAATTAGGATGCATTTCTTGTCTCAAATATTCACTTGTAGCATACCATATCTCAATGGATTGACGCAATTTTTCTACCGCGTGTACATTCCCATAATGATGGTGCTTTTCTAAAATCAAACTTTGTTGTTCAGCATCTTGGACTAGCCATCCCTTAGAAGGTATTGTTAAAAGATCATCAATTCCTAATGAAATGGATGTAGCAGTGGCTTGCTGGAAACCCAGAGTCTTTACTTGATCCAGGATGTGCGATGTATATGCCATTCCGAAGTGATCTATTAATCTGCTAATAAGTCGTTTCATGGCAGTTGCATCTATCACTTTATTGTGAAAAACCAGATCGGCCCGTTCTGCCATAAGTACCTCCATATTCCGCTGAGTAGGATTCGACAATGGGTTTGAGTCAGTGATTTGAAGACTTCCTTTCCTCGATCTTGATTCACGTAGAAATTCAGGAATTATGATACCGGTTGAGCCGTAGAGAACCGAATTCCCACGGTATCACATAATTACTTAGCTTAGGTATCGTATGAGTAGGCCCGACAAAACCCTTGTATGGCTTCTTCTATTTCTCGATAAAAAGAAATATGACCAACAGTTGTTCGAATGTATATACAAAGGATTTCTTTTTTTACACTTCTTACTATTAGATAGTGCCCATAAATCTCATGATAGGTACCCAAAGATTCATATTGAACTTCGATGGGAACTTCTCTTGAGGCAATAACACGTTGATCGAGTCGCCACCGGAGCCACAAAGGACTATCTAAATTGATTCGTTTCTGCCGATAAGCTCCAAGTGCATCATAGGAACTACAAAAATAGGGTTCTTTCTCTTTCGTATACTTATTATCGTCAACCGTTTCATTTTGATAGTTTCTTCGATTACATGGATTATACCTATTTGAACAAATACCTCGACGATTCCCGATCGTTAATATATAGAGTCCAATAAGCATATCTTGAGTTGGTACGGAAATGGGATCTCCAATA